GCGAGGTTTTTTAAATCCACCTGTGAGATACACACGAAATACGTGTAGGATCATCATTAGCACCATCATACTTGCTGACCATCGATGAACTGATCGGATTAACCAACCAAAGTTGGCTTCAGTCATTATGTATTGAACAGAGGCAAAAGCCTCTGTAACGGTCGGACGATAGTAAAAAGTCATAGCAAAACCGGTAGCTACTTGTACTAAAAAACAAGTAAGTGTGATCCCTCCTAGACAATAAAATATGTTGACATGAGGAGGAACATATTTACTAGTTATATCATCTGCAATCGCCTGAATCTCGAGACGCTCCTCGAACCAATCATATACTTTATTGAGATAGGTAAACCAAAGAGACTCCCCCTCTGAGAACCGTATATGAGAATTTCATCTCGTACGGCTCAAGCAAAAACACCCAAATAGTGGTTGCAACGGATATGTAATAGAAAGTTTGAAACTTCTTAGCCACTTGATTCAATCGTCCCTGAAGATACGAAGCGAAGGAACCAAAATCCAGAATCTCTTCTTTGTGATGATAATGCCAAAATATCAAGTTGGCTCATTCGTCTTTATGTTGATCGTTACAGGCCTCTTGAATCTTCTCTTCCCCTATTTATTTTATTTTGGATTTGTTGTTTTTGTTTGTGCGTAATACGGATTTACTATATGTTTTGTTTACTATTGATAGGAATTCTCTTGTGGAGACCCTATGAATCGATTGAAACCTCAGATTCATACTAGAACCACGATGATTCAATAAAGCGCCCAAGCTAAGCCCAAAGGTTCTCTGAGTAAGAACCATTTGATAATCACTTATTCAATGAATGGATGGAATGACTAAAAATCCATAGAAACATTGGTCCTTCGGTCAAAATAAGCATAATTCTGAAGGAAGAAAAATCGTTCGATTTATGACTCGTTGTTTGAAAATTTGTTGGAGTCCAGTCGCGAGGTCTGAATAGTAGGTATGAATCATAGTTCAAATATTTCTTGATCTATTCCATATATTCCGTGCTCCAGATACTAGAATGAATATCCGACGAGGTAGAACCATCTCTATCGAGATGACAGACCTATTCTCTGTACTATCAATAGGATCAATTATAACAAGTCACACACTCATATTCCGGAAATACCGAAACAACGGAATTCCACGGTCGAACTACCAGAATGGCCTAGAAATCCGAGTCCTAAGTGATTCATTTTGGATTGAAAAGCTAGGACTTCATGGTTCTTATGGGACCTAACTCATTGAAATTCCATCCAGTAAAACGGAAGAATTATAAATCTCCAAAATAATAGATAGGAATATCGCAAATAGAGCCATTGCGACACCCATGAAGGGGGTAGTTCCCCATCCAGGAGCCACTTTACCATATTCCGAATTCAATGGTTTCAATAAATCCCCTGTAATAGTTCGTCTTGGCCCAGATCTAGAACTACCCTCAACGGTTTGTGTAGCCATAAATCCTATTGCATTGGTTGAGATCTGTTGACTTTGTATACTATTTCGTTGTAAATAAACGATCTTATCGTAGCGTAGATCGATCGTGGTCTTGAAATTATCTAATAATGGAAACAGCAACCCTAGTCGCCATCTCCATATCTGGTTCACTTGTAAGCTTTACTGGGTACGCCTTATATACCGCTTTTGGGCAACCCTCTCAACAACTAAGAGATCCATTCGAGGAACACGGGGACTAGTTGAAATAATGAACCTCCCATATTGGGGGGCTCATTACTTCAATTGAGATAATGAAAAATCATTTCATCTTTTTAGTCGGAACCTTAGGCGGTTCTCGAAAAAAGATAGCGAAAAAAATGATCCCTAAAGTCGAGACTAACAGGAATGTATAAACCAATGCTTCCATAGATTCGATTGTGGTTTACAATTATAGCTTCCACACCTATTCATTTGGGATCATTTCCCAGATAAAGAAAGGGCAAGAGTCAAAGAAAAGGCGATGATGAAAATCAAGATTTCTCCAATCCCTTATGTCAAATCAAAAAAAAATCAAATAGAGGCGAAAGATACCAGAGCAATGTTGTATCAGACTACTTGTCTCTTTGTAGTTGGATCTCCAAGTTTTTGGAATGCCCCAAATTCCACTTGAGCATCCAAATCTGGGTCAATACCAGCAAAAACATCTCTGAACAAGGTTCTAGCGCCATGCCAAATGTGTCCGAAAAAGAAGAGCAAAGCAAACGTAGCATGTCCAAAAGTGAACCAACCTCTTGGACTGCTACGAAAAACACCATCGGATTTCAAAGTAGCACGATCTAATTCAAAAATTTCACCCAATTGGGCACGTCTAGCATATTTTTTCACAGTAGCGGGATCACTATAACTGACTCCATTGAGTTCGCCACCATAGAACTCAACAGTTACACCTACCTGTTCGACACTATACTTTGATTCTGCCCTTCTAAAAGGAACATCGGCTCTCACAATTCCGTCTCCGTCTACCAAAACTACTGGAAATGTTTCAAAAAAAGTAGGCATACGACGTACAAAAAGCTCATGCCCTTCTTTATCTCTAAAGATGGGGTGTCCTAACCATCCAACGGCTATTCCATCCCCGTTATCCATTGAGCCTGCTCTGAATAATCCCCCTTTCGCCGGATTATTACCGATGTAATCATAAAAAGCTAATTTTTCGGGAATTTTAGACCAAGCTTCCGACAAACTCAGATTTTCGGCTAGCCCGGCACCAACCCTTCGATATATTTCTTGCTGGAAGTATCCCTGATCCCACTGATAACGAGTGGGACCAAATAATTCGATCGGGGTAGTTGCTGAACCATACCACATAGTTCCAGCAACAACGAAAGCTGCAAAAAAGACAGCAGCGATACTACTGGAAAGGACCGTTTCAATATTGCCCATACGTAATCCTTTGTATAGACGTTGGGGCGGGCGGACACTAAGATGGAATAGACCCGCTAATATGCCCAATGTCCCCGCTGCAATATGATGAGAGGCTATTCCTCCCGGAACAAAAGGATCAAAACCTTCCGCGCCCCACGCTGGATTTACAGATTGTACTTTTCCGGTTAGGCCATAAGGATCGGACACCCATATTCCAGGACCATACAAGCCTGTTACATGAAATGCGCCAAACCCAAAGCAAGCCACCCCTGAGAGAAATAAATGAATTCCAAAGATCTTGGGCAAATCCAAAGAGGGTTTTCCCGTACGTTCATCACAGAATATTTCTAGGTCCCAATACACCCAATGCCAGATAGCTGCTAAGAAGCACAAGCCAGAAAACACAATATGTGCCCCGGCCACACCTTCGTAACTCCAAATACCCGGATTCGTTATAGTTCCTCCTGTGATACTCCAACCACCCCATGAATTGTTTATTCCTAAACGAGTCATGAAAGGGATAACGAACATACCTTGTCTCCACATTGGATCAAGAACGGGGTCAGAGGGATCAAAAACTGCTAATTCGTATAAAGCCATCGAACCGGCCCAACCAGAAACTAGAGCTGTATGCATTATATGGACAGAAAGCAACCGACCGGGATCATTCAATACGACGGTATGAACACGATACCAAGGTAAACCCATGGAAATACCCCTTTATCAAAGAAAAAATAGACACTATGTAACTTTATCGCATTGGAAAAGACTATGCTATGGACCTCACCTTTTCAGTGGATTATCCCGAAGCAAGGGTTAATATTTATTCCGTTCCGTTGGTAATAATTGAACAATTCTGTTCGTAGGAACAAAGAGAAGCAGATCTATTCTATACCCAATAAGTACCAATACGCAATGGGGGCTGGTCCCATTTTTTGTGAGCGAATGCATAGATACTTGTTCATCATTCAAACGATCCATTCGTAAGAATTTTTCTTTATTCATTCTGTCTTCCTCCATGAACCTTCGAATCTATGGATAAAATACGATAAACGGCAATATTATGAAGACAATAAACCCGTTGTTACGTTTCCACATCAAAGTGAAGTATAGTACTTAACCTCTTTTTCTTTAATTTAATGCCCATTGGTGTTCCAAAAGTACCTTTTCGGAGTCCTGGAGAGGAAGATGCAGTTTGGGTTGACGTATAGTGCGACTTGTCAGACATATTGGGTCATATGGGATTTCCCCGTTCTCTCCCCCGATGGAGATATCCTCTCTTTCGCCCAAGAAAGATTGATTGAACCATCAATAATTCGGAGCGTGAAGTGCAATTAGATCAATTTATTGGGGGATCCATATTATCAATTAGAAGAATTTATGGTTGGCTTGGACCAATAAAATGAAGTATACAGGCTCCGTTCAGAAAATACCAAATTGGTAATCTATGTATGATTACCACTCGTATCATAAATGATTCCTTTATACCATATGAGTGATCTCATACTGCCAATCAATGGAGTAATATGATGAATACATCATATATTGGGCGGAAGACATGAAACGAATTGAAAAAAAAAAAAGAAGTCGTAGCAAAAAGAAGTGGTACTGAGATTATTTGTCCTATATGTGCAAATAGAATTCGGGCAGATCTTTACCCGGAGTAGAGCATAAACCTAAAAGAATTGAAGAGGCCCATTCAGGAACAAGAAAATTACATCGTGATTTGGATCTCGATGAAACAATACATCAATGAGAGGTTAGTTCGATAAGTTCAGTGAATTCTAGGGAAGCAAGTCAAGTCAAAACTCATGTTTCTTGAAAAATGGAAGAAAAAGCCCCTTCGTTAGGAAAAACCCTGCTACGAAAAGAGAAAAGGGCTGGAATCGACACATTGATTCTTTTTTTGTTTCGCAATTTTTATTTTTTGAACCGTATGCATCCAAAGGTGCGTGTACGGTTCCTAAAGGATACAATTTTGTCCTAATCAACCGACTTTATCGAGAAAGATTACTTTTTTTAGGCCAAGAGGTTGATAGCGAGATCTCGAATCAACTTGTTGGTCTCATGGTATATCTCAGCATAGAGGATGATACCAGGGATCTTTATTTGTTTATAAACTCTCCCGGCGGATGGGTAATACCAGGAATATCTATTTATGATACTATGCAATTTGTGCCACCAGATGTGCATACAATATGCATGGGATTAGCCGCTTCAATGGGATCTTTCATCCTGGTCGGAGGAGAAATTACCAAACGTCTAGCATTCCCTCACGCTTGGCGCCAATGAGTTTTTTATTTGAGAGAAAAAGAAGACTATGCCTTCGCCATATGGAATATAAATAATAAGTAATAATAGCATGGCACTTCGAGTTCGATATGAGCAAACCATTCTCGTTTTTTCATAACATGAGATTATGTATCGAGATAGTAGTATGAAACAAAGGTTATTTCCGATTTGATCTTATGTATCGGGGTTCCATTTCAGCGTCACAAACCTTTTTGCTTCCACACCAGAAGTCTCTTTCCGATATTTATGTTATGAAAGAGTATGAAAAAAAAAAGATTCTTTTTTCCTTATTTGATCGGATCAAAAAGAAACTTTGGGATTGCTGAATCTCAGACGAGATAAATATATAAAGCAACGGAACCATCATAGTATTTTTTGACTCCTACGAAAGGAAGGATGGTAAATGGATCATTCAACGATCTGGGTCTGATGGATTCTATTTGTCTCTTTCTTTGATGGAAGGGAAAAAGAAATTCCATTGCAGAGCCGTATGCAATGCACAAAAGATGCCTGTACGGTTGTTCAATTCTATCTTTTTCTTCTTGTTTGTTATTCTTTATCCCTTCCTTTCGCCCGATCATGCGAGATAGAGGAATCGTTTATTATGTTATATCATCAGGGTTATGATCCACCAACCTGCTAGTTCTTTTTATGAGGCACCCACAGGAGAATTTATCCTGGAAGCGGAAGAACTACTGAAACTCCGCGAAATCCTCACAAGGGTTTATGTACAAAGAACGGGCAATCCTTTATGGGTTGTATCCGAAGACATGGAAAGAGATGTTTTTATGTCAGCAGCAGAAGCCCAAGCTCATGGCATTGTTGATCTTGTAGCGGTCGAAAATACCGGGGATTTCGCATAAATCCGTGATTCCATTTCGAATCATAATTCGAATGAACCGTGATTTGATCTTTTATCTTCTTACCGGGGTAAAATAAAATAGTAAATGGAAGTAATTCATAATCATCCGGTTAGGATCGATCTAAACCAGCCCATTCTGTATACGATTCAGCATGCCAACTATTAAACAACTTATTAGAAACACAAGACAGCCAATCAGAAATGTCACGAAATCCCCAGCTCTTCGAGGATGTCCTCAGCGTCGAGGAACATGTACTAGGGTGTATGTGCGACTCGTTCAGATCATGAGCTAGAACAAATGAGACGATTTTTCCAGTCTCAATGACCAGTACCAATGAATGGGATAGAATGGAAGAACTCCATTCACTATCTAAAAATAAAGATCTATCATATACCTCTATTGTGTATGGAATTTATGGTTTCCATTGGTGCAAATCCAATCACCTCGATTTGAGATGAAAAGCAATTCTCCATTGGTAGCAAATGGTTATCCATTAAGCGGGGGAAATGGTATTTAAGAAGCAGAGAGATTATGCTCCTACTCTTGCAAGAACGGACTAACAGGGTCAGCTACCTAGCCAACCTTCATAATTAAATGCCGTCACTGTATGAATAGATCTCATTGTGAAAAGACCTATTACTGGATAATTCATGGGTAGAGCCAAAGAGTGTGAACTGTACAAGTTACCAATAACATTGATTAAATGAGGGAAGGGGCTCCGGTGTATAGAGAGGGCCTCACCGTTTAAGAAGTAACCATAGAAACGATGGAAGCCACTATTTATTTATTTATCCATTTACATTTACTACCTATTTATTTTATACCTATTTTATACCAAATATCGGTAAAATTTCTTATTTTGAGGTGAAATAAATGCCTGGAAGAAATAAAAAATCGTGGTTGGGAAGGTCATAGTAGCAAAAGCCATTGGAATTTTTATTTTATACATCGGAAGAATCCGTTTTGTTATTAATAAACCAGGAGAGGGGAAAAGAATGACTGAAAGAAAAGAAATCGATTAGTTATTCATCAAAGTTTAATTTGATTCAATGACCAGAGTTAGACGAGGGTATATAGCTCGGAGACGTCGAACAAAAATTCGTTTATTTGCATCAACCTTTCGAGGGGCCCATTCAAGACTTACTCGAACTACTACTCAACAGAAAATGAGAGCTTTGGTGTCCACTCATCGGGATAGAGGCAGGCGAAAGAGAGATTTTCGTCGTTTGTGGATCACTCGGATAAATGCAGTAACTCGTGAGAATAGGGTATCCTATAGTTATAGTCGATTAATACATGATCTGTACAAGAGGCAGTTGCTTCTTAATCGTAAAATACCTGCACAAATAGCTATATCAAATAGGAATTGTCTTTACATGATTTCCAATGAGATCATCAAATAAGGAGATTGGAAGGAATTCACCGGAATGATTTAAACGGAGTTCCCCGGAGAATGACCTCCGGGAAGGTAGAGTAGAAATTAATATGATAAGATAAGTAGTAGGAATGAACGAACACGTTTCAAAAAAAAAAAGATTTCTTCTTCTCCCATTCTTTTTTTTATTCTATTACGACGCAACAATCAAATCTCTCGGCTTTTTCGAACAAAACATCAATCAATCTGATTTTGAATTCCAATTAGAGTTGTTTTGATTCAATTGAGGAGTAGGCCTATTTATTTCTGGTTCTAGGACCAGTAGTTCTAGGGGTCGACTCGGTTTTCTCAAATTGTTTCTCATTATTAAGAAAAGGTAACGAAGATAAAATACGAGCTTGTTTTATAGCAATAGTAATTAATCGTTGTTGTTTCAAGGTCAATCTATTCACTCGTCTAGATAATATTTTTCCCTGTTCACTAATAAATTGACTAATTAAACTCATGTTTCTATAATCAATTCGATCCCCCGATCCAATTGGGGGCAAACGCCTACGAAAAGATCGCTTGGATTTACGAAAGAGTCGCTTGGATTTATCCATGGTTTATTCCTTATCTCTAAAATCCCATTTCTTCATTCATTTCGGATCCGACCGAAATAGGACTTGATTTGTTTATATATATATAATTTCTTCCTGTTCCTTGGAAGGATGGTACACGTGTTCCGTTCGATCTATTTCTTTATCTCCCCATGAATCGTATGCTTGTAACAATAAGGACAGAATTTTCTCAATTCCAATCGACTAGGTGTATTGTGTCGATTCTTTTGAGTAATATATCTGGAAGTGCCTCGCGATTCTTTATTGAAATCATTTCGGACACAACTGGTACATTGCAAAATAACTATTCCTCTGACATCTTTACCCTTGGCCATGAACCTCCTTTGGATTCACTCAATTCTTCTATTTTTGATCCGAACCGAAGAAGAAGAAAGGAACGAAAAATAAATAGAAAATAGGTTGCTAACTCGAAATCCAATTATGAAAGATTTCGTTGCAATCAATAAAGTAATAAAATCATAAGTAATACATTTATTTCTAACTATTCATTATTCCTAATCCCAGCATTTCATTTACTATCTTATATGATCTCGAACAGCCTGCCCTAGACACCCATTTCTATTTCTGTTCTACCTCTATTAATTCGATCCTGAACCCGAGTTTGACTGAGGTTCAATCCACTTTTATTCTTTCTCTTTCCTTCCTATCCTAAAGAACTGAAAAAAAAAAGGGGGGGGGGGGTTGGTCACAGAGAATTTATTGTATCTCTAATCTTCTTCATTCATCCATTCCCATATCAATAACTAGAATGAAAAAAAGGGGAATACCAACGCATCTGGGAATAAACGATTGATCTCTATCAATAGACCTGCTAAAGACCCAAACCATAGAGTAGTTAGCACAGGTGCCACGGAGAGATATGTTTTTATATCTCGCATTGAAAATCCTCCTTCTTTATTGGAATACATATATGATCAGATGCATATGTAATTAAAGATCACTTGTATTTGTACGCGGAATCCCTAACTAAAATGGATATGTACAATGATCCGGTAGATGAGATCCACTTGTACCTAAAACAGAAAAAGATGACCCCCTCTTCCTGAGCATTACCGATAAATATTAATTCTTTTATACGTTAGGTTTCATATGTATATAATTCTTTTATTATATGAGATATGAGACCAAAAAGAAGAAATGGCAAGAGAAATTGTATATAGATAGAGGAAATAACGATGTGGAAAACAAGACGGGGATTCTCTACAATGACACTGTACAACAATTAAAAGGGATGTAGCGCAGCTTGGTAGCGCGTTTGTTTTGGGTACAAAATGTCACGGGTTCAAATCCTGTCATCCCTACCTATTATTTTTCCTATGGCCAGTAACGAGGGGTCAATTGAGATCGATGAAAATTGGACATAATCTTTTATTTTATGATACTATATGCAATGCATGCAAAATGTATTGGGGGTACAAAAAGTTTTCTTGACAGTCGTATCTGCTGTCATAAGAAAGCGCTCTTAGTTCAGTTCGGTAGAACGTGGGTCTCCAAAACCCGATGTCGTAGGTTCAAATCCTACAGAGCGTGATTCTGTTCTTGTAATGTCGAATCACAATAAAACAACTTCACTAACTTGAACTGCAACCTGAATTTGACCCCCTGCAGATTAAGGAGGAGGTCAATCAAAAAAAAAAGATGTTACTCAATCAAAGGTCCAACTGATCACCGCGTCTGTATTGTAAATATGCAGTTACGAATAATCCAGCCAAAGTAATAGGAATTAGACCTAAGACGATTCCAAATAGAAAAACTTCAATCATTTCAATTTCTTTGAAAGAGGAGAAAAAGAGAGGTAATATCTATCCCTAAATATTAATCCCAATCTCTCATGAATCTCAATGACCAAGAATTGGCAATTGGCGCGGAAGGAACTATAGAATACCTGGAATCTCGCAGAAATATTCATTTTTATGAATGAATTGTTCATTCAATTAATTTCAAATAAGTCGTATCTTGCTCAGACCAATCAATAGAG